TCTTACGTATGTATATATAATCTAATCCAAACTAGAATATAGAAACTATAGATATGATATATGCTTTTGTACCTTCTATACTCACTTAGATATATACTTAGATTTATACTAATCTTTATAATATTAATATAAATAATAATAACAGGTACAAATAGTAAATTGAGGTATCCTTTATATGACAACTTTCGACTTTCCCTCTGTTTTGGTGCCTTTAGTAGGCTTAGTATTTCCGGCAATGGCAATGGCTTCTTTATTTCTTCATGTTCAAAAAAATAAGACTGTTTAGATCTGATGGGCCCAACTCTGATCCATTTTTTTTTTTCAAAACTAAGACTTGTATCATAACGCAGATACCTATTTAGTGTAAGAAAAGAAGGTATAACATAACATGCGGCGCTTCCGTCGAAAAGGGGCTCTTTGGCCTGTAGAAAGATGATATGGGGGTAAAGGAATTCTATCTATTTGAAAAAATCTCAGGATCGCCGGATGGCTGAACTGTAAAATCGGTACATCTATATGTATCTATATGTATATTGATGGGATCATACGAAGGGTATGTTTTTTTTATTTTAGATCTAACCAATTTGATAAATTACTCTTAAAGGTTCACATCAAACTAGTACTAGTTGATGAGAGTTACTTCGGAAACAAAAAGAGTAAAGTCTAGGGTATTCTCTCAATTCCAATAAAACGAAACCAGATCAAGTATGAGTTGTCGATCAGAACATATATGGATACAACCTATAACGGGGTCGCGAAAAACAAGTAATTTCTGCTGGGCCATTATCCTTTTTTTAGGTTCATTAGGATTCTTATTGGTTGGAACTTCCAGTTATCTTGGGAGAAACTTGATATCTTTATTTCCATCTCAGCAAATCCTTTTTTTTCCACAAGGGATTGTGATGTCTTTCTATGGGATCGCGGGTCTCTTTATTAGCTCCTATTTGTGGTGCACAATTTCGTGGAATGTAGGGGGTGGTTATGATCGATTCGATAGAAAAGAAGGAATGGTGTGTATTTTTCGTTGGGGATTCCCTGGAAAAAATCGTCGCATCTTCCTCCGATTCCTTATAAAGGATATTCAGTCCGTCAGAATAGAAGTTAAAGAGGGTATTTATGCTCGCCGTGTCCTTTATATGGATATCAGAGGCCAGGGGGACATTCCCTTGACTCGTACTGATGAGAATGTTACTCCACGGGAAATCGAACAAAAAGCTGCCGAATTGGCCTATTTCTTGCGTGTACCGATTGAAGTATTTTGAGAAATGAGCTGAGAGAGTGAATGCTTTCTCAGCAGGAAGGAAAAACTAAAGAATCCCCCTTTTCTATACCATAACTTAACTGAAGTTTCTTCATAACGCTCATTCTAGTCAAAGAAGACGTATACGTAACGTAACAACCACAAAACAAAACCATTTTTGTGGTCTTTTATGTGTATGGAAATCTACACAACTTAATTCAATAACAAAAAAAATTAAGTAACAAATCTAAAAAATGGATTCATCCTTTCTATTTTCTATCAAAGCAGTTCGAAATACATAAATTTTTTTATTCCGGACTCTGAGTAGTCAGTGAAAATTTTTAAAAATAGAAGATATTTTGATATAATGATATAAAAGAATATTCATTACCTAAATTAAATAAAGCGGTTTTTTCAGGCAGTCATTGATTCGTCGAAAAGGGGGATACTTGCTTCGAATTTGACCAATTACTATATCTGGAAACAATATAATATTTTTTTGTTAACTCTTTGAATTCGAAGTGGATTCTTCATCTATTTCTGTATTCTTTCTACATTCAAAGACTAACTCCGAAATCACAAATAAAAAACAAAACAGTGAATAGATTCATAAGTTCGATACTTTGTAATAGAACTCATGCATGAGAGAAATATTGGATGGCGTAGAGTCAACTAATGAGGTCGGTTCATTAAAAATTCATAGACGAAATGAAAAAATGTCAAAAAAGAAAGCATTCAACCCTCTTTTATATCTTGCATCTATAGTATTTTTGCCCTGGTGGATTTCTCTCTCATTTAATAAAAGTCTGGAATCTTGGGTTACTTATTGGTGGAATACTAGGCAATCTGAAATTTTTTTGAATGATATTCAAGAAAAAAATATTATAGAAAAATTCATAGAATTGGAGGAAATCTTTCTTTTGGAGGAAATGATCAAGGAATACTCGGAGACACATCTACAAAACCTTCGTATAGGAATCCACAAAGAAACGCTCCAATTAATCAAGATACACAATGAGGATCATATCCATACGATTTTGCACTTCTTGACAAATATAATCTGTTTCGTTATTCTAAGTGGTTATTCAATTTTGGGTAATAAAGAACTTGTTATTCTTAACTCTTGGGCTCAGGAATTCCTATATAACTTAAGTGACACAATAAAGGCTTTTTCGATTCTTTTATTAACAGATTTATGTATCGGATTCCATTCGCCCCATGGTTGGGAACTAATTATTGGCTTTGTCTACAAAGATTTTGGATTTGCTCATAATGATCAAATTATATCTGGTCTTGTTTCTACTTTTCCAGTCATTTTAGATACTGTATTTAAATTTTGGATTTTTCGTTATTTAAATCGTGTTTCTCCGTCACTTGTAGTGATTTATCATTCAATGAATGATTAAAAAAGGATCTACTGATATTACTCCAATTCAATTCTAACGTTTCTTACTTTGTAGTTGTACAGAAACAAAGCATGTAAAATCATACTTACTCTTTATTTTTCTACCCACCCCAAAGATTTATTCTATATATTAATATTATTTATTCCAGTAAAATTATTCCAGTAAATAGCAGAATTGCGGATAGGGAACTAGGTTAGCGACCTACCAAATTTATTGTAGACATTTTTGGGCTCAATGGTTGGACTATGCAAACTAGAAAGACTTTTTCTTGGATAAAGGAACAAATTACTCGATCCATTTCCGTATCGCTCATGATATATATCATAACTCGGCCATCCATTTCAAGTGCATATCCCATTTTTGCACAGCAGGGTTATGAAAATCCGCGAGAAGCGACTGGTCGTATTGTATGTGCCAATTGCCATTTAGCTAATAAGCCCGTGGATATTGAAGTTCCACAAACGGTACTTCCAGATACTGTATTTGAAGCAGTTGTTCGAATCCCTTATGATATGCAACTAAAACAAGTTCTTGCTAATGGTAAAAAGGGTGCTTTGAATGTAGGGGCTGTTCTTATTTTACCAGAGGGTTTTGAATTAGCTCCTGCTGATCGGATTTCCCCCGAGATAAAAGAAAAGATAGGCAATCTGTCTTTTCAGAGCTATCGCCCCAATAAAAAAAATATTCTTGTGATAGGCCCCGTTCCTGGTCAGAAATATAGTGAAATAACCTTTCCTATCCTTTCCCCGGACCCCGCTACTACGAAAGAGGTTCACTTCTTAAAATATCCTATATATGTAGGCGGAAACAGGGGAAGGGGTCAGATTTATCCCGACGGGAGCAAAAGTAACAATACAGTTTATAATGCTACATCAGCAGGTATAGTAGGTAAAATAATACGAAAAGAAAAAGGGGGTTACGAAATAACCATAGCGGATGCATCGGATGGACGTCAAGTGGTTGATATTATCCCTCCAGGGCCAGAACTTCTTGTTTCAGAAGGCGAATCTATCAAATTGGATCAACCGTTGACGAGTAATCCTAATGTGGGCGGATTTGGTCAGGGAGATGCAGAAATAGTACTTCAAGATCCCTTACGTGTCCAAGGCCTTTTGTTCTTCTTGGCATCTGTTATTTTGGCACAAATCTTTTTGGTTCTTAAAAAGAAACAGTTCGAGAAGGTTCAATTGTCAGAAATGAATTTCTAGACTCGCGTATTTATCGACATTGAGCTCATAACGTAAAAAGAACAAAATTATTTTTGACGACTCTTTATGATAAATGGACATTATGAAAAGCCTTCTTCTTTTTTATACTCATTCCTTGTACTGCATTCCTAGTCATAGTATGTATATTGTGAAGAAGACTTTTTACTTTTTTTGAATCCAAATTGGGGTGGTATGATTATGTTACTATTATCACATTTCAATGTCATAAAATGCATTAATAGTGTTTTCTATTCTAATCGAATGAAATTCGACTAGATACTAGACATAAGTAAGCGGGGAATAGAACGGATAAATGCGTGGAACACAAAATTATAGGGACAATTATTCATCTTCCTAGTATTCGACACAAGAAAAGGAATTTTCCACATCTCTTTCTTGTGTCGAAAGAAAAAAAGATTCTTTATCCTGTTCGTCAAAGATTACTAGTCTAAGTTTTTATTTTTTCAAAAAAATATCAGAACTTTTTTAGATATATTATGTATATATTACATAATATATATTATTTAATATAAAATATAATAGTGGGCAAACAAAAGAGAGCGAGGTTTATTGAGTAAATAGAACTTCTTCAATAAACTTAGAAAAATTTCCATTTTTGATGAGATACAAAAAAATACTAAGGTTTTATTATTATTTGAGGATAGTATGTCATCTAGGAAATCGAGTTATTTCTTCTTTCTTATAACTTTACTTTGAAAGTATCGATAGATACTATCGAGCAACGGGCGGATGGATCAATGAACTTCATTTTTCAAAAACATCATCAGAAAAATGGAATGGGGTTTTGCCATTTAGACGAAAAATATTCTAATTCTTAAGAACTCAACGGGATTCCCTTCTTTGTATGATTTGAGGGGGTAGGTCCCGTTGAGTTCTTACGCTTTCATGGCTACAATTTACAACTCAATTCATCTGATTACTACAGAGATGAACCCAATCCAGAATATGAACCATAAAAGAAAATACCTATTAAACCGATCACAAGAATACCAGCTACAGTACCTAGTATCCAAAGAGGAATCCTTCCAGTAGTATCAGCCATTTACCCCACTTCCCTCCACATTTCATCAAGTGGTCATGCTAGAGACATAAACAGTCATGGATAATTATGAGATGAGAGCCTTC